ATTGTTACAAACATACGATTCATGGGGAGATAAAGAAATAGATCGAACGTGGTTTGTCACCCTTCCAAGGAACAGGAAAAATAACATAGTATATATATAACATATATTTAATAATCTAAACCAAATCCTATTTCTTAATTCTAATTCATTTTTGATCCGACTGGAATAGAAATAGGATTTTCAGGGATAAGGAATAAACAAACCATGGATAAATCCAAGCGACCTTTTCTTAAATCCAAACGATCTTTTCGTAGGCGTTTGCCCCCGATCCAATCGGGGGATCGAATTGATTATAGAAATATGAGTTTAATTAGCCGGTTTATTAGTGAACAAGGAAAGATATTATCTAGACGAGTGAATAGATTGACCTTGAAACAACAACGATTAATTACTATCGCTATAAAACAAGCTCGTATTTTATCTTTGTTACCTTTTCTTAATAACGAGAAAAAATTTGAAAGAACCGAGTCGACCGCCAGAACTACTAGTTTTCGAACCAGAAATAAATAGACTTACTCTTCAATCGAATCCAAATTCCAATCCGAATTCGAACGCGGATGGCTGTTTTGTTAGAAAAATCCAAGAATCTAGATTTCAGTGTCGTAAGAAAAAAGATTCACAGAGTCGGGGAAGAATAAATCTTTTTTTTTTTGTTCGCTCAGTCTCATTTTGATGACTTTTTATCAATTTTTTATCATACTAATTTTGACTATACCTTCCCGGAGTTTAGTCTCCGGGGAACGTCATTTAAATTTTTTTGGTGGATTCCTTACAATCCCTTTCTTTTATTTTATGATCTCATTGGAAATCATATAAAGACAATTCCTATTTAATATAGCTATTTGTGCAAGTATTTTACGATTAAGAAGTAATTTCCTCTTATACAGATCATGTATTAATCTACTATAACTATGGGATACCCTACTCTCACGAATTACTGCATTTATCCGAGTAATCCACAAACGACGAAAATCTCTCTTTTGCCTATCTCTATCCCGATGAGCAGAAACCAAAGCTCTTATTTTCTGTTGAGTAATAGTTCGAGTCAGTCTTGAATGAGCCCCCCGAAAGCTTGATGCAAATAAACGAATTTTTGTTCTACGTTTACGAGCTACATATCCTCGTCTAATTCTGGTCATTGAATAAATAAAACTTTGATGAATAACTAATTGATTGTTTATTTCTGTTCTTTCAATTATTCTTTTCCTCTTTATTGATCGATTGATAACAAAACGGATTCTTCCAATGTATAAAATAAAAATTCCAATGGCTTTTGCTACTATAACCTTCCCGACCACTATTTTTTATTTAGCGGCGAAATGCCTAAAAAAAAATAGTAAATTATGAATGGATAAAATAATAGTGGTTCCGTCGTTTCTATGGTTACTTCTTAAACGGTGAGGTCCTCTCTATACACCGGAGCCCATTCCTTAATCAATATTTATTGGCAACTTGTACAGTTCACACCCTTTGGCTCTACCCATGAATTATTTAGTAATAGGTCTTTCACAACGAGATCTACCTATACAGTAACGGTATTTAATTATGAAATTTAGCTAGGTAGCTGACCCTGTGAGTCCGCTCTTGCAAAAGCGGGAACATCGTTTTTCCGCTTATTTCCCCCGCTTAATGGATAACCCTTTTTTACCAATGGGGGATTGCTTTTCATCTTAAATTAAATTCAGGTGATTGGATTTGCACCAATGGAAACCATAAATTGCATACACAGGGATATAAGGGATTTTTTTTAGGATAGTGAGTGGAATTCTTCCATTCTATCCTATTCACTGGTACTGATCATTGATACTGGAAAAGGGCTTTCCTTTCTTGTCTTGTGTACCAGCTCATGATTTGAACGCGTCACACATACACCCTAGTACATGTTCCTCGGCGCTGAGGACATCCCCGAAGAGCGGGGGATTTCGTGATATTTCTTATTGGCTGTCTTGTGTTTCTAATAAGTTGTTTAATCGTTGGCATGCTGAATCATATACATACTAGGCTGGTTTAGATCGATCCTAACCGGATTATTATTAATTGCTTCTGTTTGTATTCTACTACTATTAATTATTAATATAGATTATTAAACGCGGTAAGAATCTAAAAAAAAATCACAGATTGACGCGAAATCTTTGCTATTTTCATTCAACCAACCGCTACAAGATCAACAATTCCATGAGCTTGGGCTTCTGTTGCTGACATAAAAACATCCCTTTCCATATCTTCGGATACAATCCATAAGGGTTTGCCCGTTCTTTGTACATAAACCCTTGTGATGGTTTCGCGCAGTTTCAGTAGTTCTTCCGCTTCCAGGATAAATTCTCCCGTTTGTGCCTCATAAAAAGAGCTAGCGGGTTGATGGATCATTACCCTGATGATAAATCAATGGTTCCTCTATCTTGCATAATGAGGTGAAAACAAAAGAATAAAAAAAAAAGATAAATTGAACAACCGTACAGGCATCTTTTGTGCAGTGCATACGGCTCTATAATGGAATTTACTTTGAGAAAATATAGGATCTATAAGACCCGGATTGGCAAATGATCCAATTACCACCCTTCCTTTCGGGCAAGTTCAAAAATACTATGATGGTTCCGTTGCTTCATATATTGATGGCCTCTGTGATTCAGCAATCCCAAAGTTTCTTTTTGAGCTAAGGAAAATTTTATTTATTTTTTCTACTCTATATCTATACAGTGCGAAAAAAAGTTTGTGACGCTGAAATGGATTCCCGATAGATAAGAAACAATCGGAAATACCTTTTATCTCATACTACTCTTTCAATACATAATCTAATGTTTGAAAAAATAATAATAATTTTCTCATATTGAATTCGAAGTGCCATGCTATTATTACTTAATATTCCTGCGAAGGCATAGTCTTTTTTCTCTCAAATGAAAAATAAAAAACTCAATGGCGCCAAGCGTGAGGGAATGCTAGACGTTTGGTAATTTCTCCTCCGACCAGGATAAAGGATCCCATTGAAGCGGCCAACCCCATGCATATTGTATGTACATCTGGTCGTACAAATTGCATGGTATCATAAATAGCTACTCCGGGTATTACCCATCCTCCGGGAGAGTTTATAAACAAATAAAGATCCTTGGTATCATCCTCTATACTGAGATATACCATAAGACCAATAAGTTGATTGGAGATCTCACTATCAACCTCTTGGCCTAAAAAAAGCAATCTTTCTCGATAAAGTCGGTTGATTAGGATAGTATAAAGTACTATCCCTTAGGAACCGTACACGCACCTTTTGATGCATACGGTTCAAAAAAACAAATCAATGTGTAGATTCCAGCCCCCTTTCTTTTTGCATAGTAGGCTCTGTCTAACTTTTAGCAAAGGAAACTTTTCTTCTATGTGTTCAAGAAAGATAAGTTTTAGCTTGTTTCTCTATACTATAAATATATACTATAATAAACAAAAATTCACTAAACGTATTGAACTAATTGAACTAACTTTTCATTGATGGATTGTTTCATCGAGATACAATCCAAATCACGATGTAATTTTCTTGTTCCTGAATGGGCCTCTTCAATTCTTTTAGGTTTATGCTCTACTCCAGGTAAAGATATGCCCGATTTCAATTTGCGCATATAGGACAAATGCTTCCCAATACCACTTCTTTATTTTGTTTCAATTTATTTTATTTTATGTCTTCCGGCAAATATTCGACATATTCATCATATTATTCGATTGATTAACACTTTGAGATCACTCCTATTTGTATATAATAAAATAAAAAAAAAGGGGGGCGTTTATGATACAAGTAATAATCATGGATCTATTACAGATTGGGTTTTTTCTAAACGGAGACTGGATACTTCATTTTATTGGTCCAACCAAGTCAACCATAAATTATTTTTATTGATATGATAATATTAATTGATAATATTAATTTGGATCCCCAAAAATGGATCCAAATCGAATTGCACTTCACGCTCCAAATTTTTGATAATTAAATCAATCTTTCTTGGGTGAAACAGAGGATATCTCTATCGGGGGAGAGAACGGGGAAATCCCATACGACCCAATATATCTGACAAGTCACACTATACGTCAACCCAAGATGCATCTTCCTCTCCAGGACTTCGAAAAGGTACTTTTGGAACACCAATAGGCATAAAAAGAAAGAAAAAATGATTAAGTACTAGATTTCACTTTGATGTGGAAACGTAATTTAGGGGGTAAATTGTCGTCATAATATTAGTATTAGCCGTTATTATATTTGAATATTTTTTATTCATATATCTATATGAGATAAGGTCATAAAGGATGGAAGAATTAAAAAACTAAATAAAAAAAAGTCTTACGAATAGGTCCTTCAAATAATGAACAAGTACGGGTGTATTCACTCATAGAAAACGGGTTCAACCCACCATTGCGTATTGATACTTATCGGGTATAGAATAGATCTGCTTCTCTTTGTTCCTACGAACAGAATTGTTTCATTATTGCCACAACAGAATCGAACAAATATTAACTCCTGCTCTGAGATAATCCACTGAATGGGGGAGATCCATAGCATAGTTTTTCAATGCAATAAAGTTACATAGTGTCTATTTTTCTTTGATAAAAGGGGTATTTCCATGGGTTTGCCTTGGTATCGTGTTCATACAGTTGTATTGAATGATCCCGGTCGGTTGATTGCTGTCCATATAATGCATACAGCTCTGGTTGCTGGTTGGGCCGGTTCGATGGCTCTATACGAATTAGCAGTTTTTGATCCTTCTGATCCTGTTCTTGATCCAATGTGGAGACAAGGCATGTTCGTTATACCCTTTATGACTCGTTTAGGAATAACCAATTCATGGGGCGGTTGGAGTATCACAGGAGGGACTATAACGAATCCAGGCATTTGGAGTTATGAAGGTGTGGCTGGAGCGCATATTGTGTTTTCTGGCTTGTGCTTCTTGGCATCTATTTGGCATTGGGTGTATTGGGATCTAGCAATATTTACTGATGAACGTACAGGAAAACCCTCTTTGGAT